ATTCATATAAATCGCTTAATGGTAAATGCCCCAAATACACCCAACGAGTAACTAATAATCCTGTTATGCAGAAAAAAGTAACTATCATACCCTTTTCTGACGAATCATATAGTCCTACGATTTCATCGACTAATAAAGTTATCAAATGAATTGTAATTACAATTGAAACGATAGAAAAGGATATATGAGTTAATATATGCTCTAAAGTTGAAAATATCATAAAAATTATTAAAAGGGGGTCCCGCAATTATAGGAATTGAAATCGGGAATTGAATTCATTATAGGACTTACTCTTTTAGAAGATGCCATGCCGCCACTCGGACTCGAACCGAGATGCTCTAGCACTGCTTCCTAAGAGCAGCGTGTCTACCTATTTCACCATAGCGGCTTATTCGAAATCATAATAACCTATTTTTATTCAATCGTCGAGATTGAAGGAGTTAATTAAATGCAATATTTTTTTAGGAAACCATTAAATTGATGAATAAAAACTTGTTTAAGAATTAGGGATTTAAACGTTTTCGTTAATAATATTTATTATCTTTTTATTTATTATTTTAGAATGTCAATTTTATTTAACTGAACTAAAAATGTAGTTTTTCGTAAGTTATTACTTTATGTTTTCCTAAAACAAAAATGTTACGGTTGGAACTAGATTATTTTTACTTCAATCCATAGATAGAACTAAAAGCAATGTTCTGTCTCGTTTGCATTTTTTAATGATTCATTTATTTTATCATTTATTTTATTAATCTAAAATAAAAAAAAAATTTTATCGATAAAATATAATTTTTATATAACACAATTTCAGCGATACACTCAAGGGGTTTTTGTAAATATTTGCATAGTTATTTTTATATGAATTCTTAGGGTTTTTCGTTGTGTAGAGAATTTGTGTTAAGATTTAGCAACCCAATTAAGTTAGGTATTAGTATGGGTGTATCAATTATATAACAATATTTTATATTTCTATCGAAATTGTACCGTACTTCAAAAAATACTTTATAAATTTTTAAATTAATATATATTATATCTTTGATATATATTATATTTTGATCGATCTTCCAATCGAACCATAGGATCTAAAACGGATCACTCAAAATTGGCACATTAGTCATATAACTACCTAAAAATGTAAAAGGGGATTTTTTTAATTAAATTGGGTTAAAGAGTTTATATAGTGATAATAATTTAGAAAAATAATGATTTAGAAGATTATAAAACATATTTAAAACTAAATCAATTAGTTTCAACGAACCCTTCTTTTAATATATAATAATATATAATTATAATATCTTTTAATATATAATTATAATATTTTTAATATATAATTATAATATATAATAAAAAATAAATTTATTTTTATTATTGATTCAAGTCGATGGGGAAAGTGAGAATCCCCATCCTGAAAATCATAAAATATACTAAAACGAAAGGTGAACCCTTGTGCTTGCATTTATCCTTTTTTCAAACAAAAAAGTACCATTAATTTTTCGAATTAAGTAGACAACAGAATTCTTATCTATATCAGAAATGAAAGAAAAAAGACGCCTTCTAAATTAAAACATTATGAAACTAATTATTTTTATTTATGATTTATATTTATTATATAAATATAAAATAATAAAATAATTTTTTTTATATATATTATTTTTTATTATATATAAATTATATAAATATAAATTATTTTACTATTATGATGTTAATTAAAATTCTTATAACTTATAAATATTATAAAAAAATTAGAAACAAAATTAGATTACTTTTCTAATTAGACCGATTAAGATTTTTTATTGTATTGTTTGATTACTATTATTTATTTGTTACACAAAAAAAACTTTTAGAACTCCCGGTAGAAAGAGATTTCGCTAATGAAAAAGCTTTCAATGCTGCCCGATATCCCTTCCTTTTCCAAATATTTTTACGAATCCGTTTTTTTGAAATAGAGGTGCGTTTTTTTGGAACTGCCATTAAAAAATTATATTATAATAGGTTCTTCGGTTGGATGTGAAAGACATCTATTGTTCAAAATAAATTTTTCTTTACTGTTCTCTATCTATTTATTCTCTAAATCATACTCCCTTCATAAAAAAGGGGGTTGTGTAAAAATCGCATAAAATATTACTAACAACAATCCCCTATGCCAAATAGAATTGATTGAAGTTGATAAAATACAATACAAACAAAAAAGAAAAGATTGTGCGTTTAGTTTTCTTTCTATTTTCGTCGTGTTACATTTATACATGTAATAAAATACATCAAAAGGTTAATAACCCAACCCCTCTATCGCTTAATTAAAAAACTTTAATAATTTTCTATTATATTAATTAATTTAATTGGTCAAACTCGAAGAAAGAGTACACCCAACTTTAATTCTCAAATTCGAGTGGGACTAGTAGTTAATCTGTTAAAGGATACAAAATCTATAATTTTTTTATTATATTATAAAAGGCATTTTATTTGCCCTTTTTTTTTATTTTACATAAAATAAAGTGTTGGATATCATAGCATTTCCTACAAATAGCTTTTATTGTAATGGAAGACAATCAATTAGTTACAAAACAAATTGTTTAATGATTCTGAATAACCGAATTACAATTACAATAAATAGTTTTTATGGGTCAAGTTATGCGCTTTATGATTCATACCAAACACTGTTTTTGGTGTAATTATCTATCCTCGCTCTATAGATATAAAAGATATAAAAAAATTATTGTAATACGTAATAATTATAATTAGAATGCAAATTTTATTTAAGTTTTATTTTATATATCTTAATTTTTTTTTATTAACTGACCCCTTTCAACAGAAAACAAATAAGAACCGGTGAATCAGAAACAATTAATTAAGAAAAATATTTTATTTTTTTTTTATGGAATATACATATCAATATTCATGGATTATACCTTTCATTCCACTTCCAGTTCCAATGTTAATTGGAGCAGGACTTCTACTTTTTCCAACGGCAACAAAAAATCTTCGCCGTATGTGGGCTTTTCCGAGTGTTTTATTGTTAAGTATAGTTATGATTTTTTCAGCCCATTTTTCTATTCAGGAAATAAATCACAATTCCGTCTATCAATATGTATGGTCTTGGACCATCAATAATGATTTTTATTTAGAATTTGGCTGCTTGGTTGATCCACTTACTTCTATTATGTCAATATTAATCACTACTGTTGGAATGATGGTTCTTATTTATAGTGATAATTATATGTCTCATGATCAGGGATATTTGAGATTTTTTGCTTATATGAGTTTTTCCAATACTTCAATGTTGGGATTAGTTACTAGTTCTAATTTGATACAAATTTATATTTTTTGGGAATTGGTTGGAATGTGTTCTTATCTATTAATAGGTTTTTGGTTCACACGACCTAGTGCGGCGAATGCTTGTCAAAAAGCGTTTGTAACTAATCGTGTCGGGGATTTCGGTTTATTATTAGGAATTTTGGGTTTTTATTGGATAACGGGTAGTTTTGAATTTCGGGATTTGTTTGAGATATTTAATAACTTGGTTTATAATAATGAGGTTAATTTTTTATTTGTTACCTTATGCGCCTTCCTATTATTTGCCGGCGCAGTTGCAAAATCCGCCCAATTTCCCCTTCATGTATGGTTACCTGATGCCATGGAAGGGCCTACCCCCATTTCGGCTCTTATACATGCCGCTACTATGGTAGCAGCAGGGATTTTTCTTGTAGCTCGGCTTCTTCCTCTTTTCATAGTTATACCTTACATAATAAATCTAATAGCTTTGACAGGTATAATAACATTACTTTTAGGAGCCACTTTAGCTCTTGCTCAAAAAGATATTAAGAAAAGCTTAGCTTATTCTACAATGTCTCAATTGGGTTATATGATGTTAGCTCTAGGTATGGGGTCTTATCGAGTTGCTTTATTTCATTTGATTACTCATGCCTATTCGAAAGCATTGTTGTTCTTAGGATCTGGATCAATTATTCATTCGATGGAAACTATTGTTGGATATTCTCCAGATAAAAGTCAGAATATGGTTCTTATGGGCGGTTTAAGAAAACATGTACCAATTACAAAAACCGCTTTTTTATTAGGTACACTTTCTCTTTGTGGTATTCCACCTCTTGCTTGTTTTTGGTCCAAAGATGAAATTCTTAATGATAGTTGGTTGTATTCACCGATTTTTGCAATAATAGCTTGTTCCACGGCAGGATTAACTGCATTTTATATGTTTCGTATCTATTTACTTACTTTTGAAGGACATTTAAATGTTTATTTTCAAAATTACAGCGGCAAAAAAAACAGCTCGTTCTATTCAATGTCTCTCTGGGGTAAAGAAGGAAAAAAAATTATTAAAACAAGCTTTCGTTTATTAGATTTTTTAACTACGAAAAACAATGAAAAAACTTATTTTTTAAACACTTATTGGATTAATAATAATGGAAATGTAAGAAGTATGGTACATCCGTTTATTAGTATTGCTCGTTTTGGCACTAAAAACACTTTCTCATATCCCCACGAGTCGGACAATACTATGTTATTTCCGATGCTTGTATTAGTTTTATTTACGTTGTTCATTGGGGCCGTAGGAATTCCGTTATTCAATCAGGAAGGAATGAATTTGGATATACTATCCAAATTCTTAAGTTCGTCTATAAACCTTTTACATAAAAATAGAAACCATTCTGTAGATTGGTATGAATTTATCACAAATGCAACTTTTTCCGTTAGTATAGCTTATTTCGGAATTCTTATATCGTCTTTTTTATATAAGCCTGTTTATTCATCTTTACAAAATTTAAATTTATTTAATTCATTTGTTAGAAGTGTTCCTAATAAAATTAAAGTTTTGGGGGGTAAAATAATAAATGTGATATATAATTGGTCATATAATCGTGGTTACATAGATTTTTTTTATGTAATATCCTTTACTAAAGGTATAAGAAGATTAGCTGAACTAACTCATTTTTTTGATAGACGAGTAATTGATGGAATTACGAATGGAGTCGGTATTGCGAGTT